AAATAAGGCATATCTTGTCTAGGAAAAATTTTGGAAACTATACCCTTATTTCCGTGACGTCCAGCGACTTTATCACCCACTTTTATTTCCCGTTTTTGTGAAATATATACACGAATTATTTCTGGATTATAACTAGAACCCCTCCTTTTCTGGATCCATCTCACATCAATAACTCGACCTATACCACCTACAGGTAGTTTTAGAGAAGTTTCTTTTGAAGTGGACAGCTGAATACCAAGTATGGCTCGTAATAATCTATCTTCTGGAGCATACGAGGATTCTTTCGACATCTGAGGGGTTAATTTACCTACTAAAATATCGCCCGTCTCCACCCAAGACCCTAACATCACAATCCCGCTTTTGTCTAAATTTCGGAGTAAATGCGCCTCTAGATGTGGTATTTCTTTAGTGATTCTTTCAGGCCCTTGGCTTGTCACATGAGTTCGAATTTCATATTGCCGTATGTGAAAAGAAGTATAAATTTCCTCATATACTAGACGCTCGTTAATGAGTACTGCATCCTCAGAATTGTAACCTTCCCACGGCATATAAGCTACTAATAGATTTTTTCCCAAAGCGAGTTCGCCACCAATTGTAGCAGCGCCGTCTGCTAAAATATGGCCCCTTTTTATACATTTACCTCGCACAACTTGGGGTTTTTGATGCATACAAGTATTTTTGTTGGAACGTTGATATGTAACTAAAGGAATACTTAATGTATTTTTTTTTCCCGACAAAAGAATCTTATCAGTATCGGTATACAGGATCTTTCCCTCATTTTCGGCTATAGCGGGAACCCCGGAATCGAGAGCCACTTGGCCTTCTAATCCAGTTCCAACAATGCACTTTTCCGATCGAGAAAGCGGAACTGCTTGACGTTGCATATTAGAACTCATTAACGCACGATTCGCATCATTGTGTTCGATAAAGGGAATTAGGGAAGCTCCAAGAGAAAAATATTGGAGTGTAAAAATACTTCGAAAATGAACTTGCTCCCACTCAATAGTGAGGAATTCTTGACGGTATCGCGCCGGAACAATCTGTTCTTCTTGACTCCCTCGATTCAGTGCCAAAGAATTTCCTGTTGATACCATATAGTATTCATCTTTATTTGGCGATAAGTAAAGCATTCGTACTTTTTTTGATCTCTCAGAGATTTCATAAAAGGGGCTTTGTATAGCCCCCCAATGACCAATCCTCGCATGAATTGCTAAGGATCCTATAAGTCCAACATTGATTCCTTCAGACGTATCAATAGGACAAATGCGGCTATAGTGACTAGGATGGATATCTCGTATCCGGAAACTCGCAGTTCGCCCGGTTAATCCGCCAGGACCCAGAAAACTCACCTTTCTCCCATGTACTATTTGTGTCAATGGATTAGTTCGATCCAAAACTTGAGATAATGGATGTAATCCGAAAAACGATTCATAAGTACTTGTTAATGTAGTTGAAGTTACTAAATTCTGGGGAATCGGTATCAATTTATGTCTAATTGCTCCACACATAGTTCCTCTAACCATATTTTCTAAACGAACCAGGGCCAATCCGAATTGATCTTGTAAGAGATCCGCTACAGAACGAATACGTTTATTTTTCAAATGATTCATATCATCAAGTATACCCATTCCAAACTTCATTCCAATCAAACGATCCGTAGCTGCCAATATATCTCGCGGTAACAAAAATGTATTCTTCGGAGGTATATCAAGATTCAGTCTACGATTCATATTTCGCCGACCTATTCTTCCTAATTCACACCTTTGTTGAAAAAATTTCTTTTGTAATTCCTTGCACAAGGATTCAGAAAATACAGGATCTCCCCCCATACAAGCAAATTGTTGATAAAATTCTAAAATGGCATTTTCCTTTGACTTAACAATTTTTTTCTCCTTATCATTCAAAAAATACAAGAAAATCTCAGGGTAAAAAACATTCTCGAGAGTTTCTCTTAGGCTCGAGCCCATAGCTGATGATAGAACTAGAATAGATATTTTCTGTTTCCTACTCACACGAGCCCATATCCTTGCTTTTCTATCAATCTCTAATTCTAATCTTCCCCCCCAATCTGATATTATGGTGCCGGTATAGACTGAAATTCCATTATGGTCCAATTCTGACCGGTAATAGATACCAGGGCTTTGCAATATTTGATTGATAACAATTCTGTATATTCCATTTATTATAGAGGTACCCAGGGAATTCATTAAAGGAATTTTTCCAATAAAAATAGTTTGTTCTTGCATATCCCTACAGGTTTTCCAAATTAATCCCGCAGATACATATAATTCAGAAGAATATGTGAGTGATTCATATAGAGCGTCTTTTTCCGTTATTAAGGGTTCTACCAATTGATAGGTTTCCACAAATAATTGAAATTCAAGTTCTTGATCTGTATCTTCAATTTTTGGAAACTTATAAAATTCTTCTGTTAAGCCCCGATTAATAAACCTAGAAAACCCTTCAAATTGTATCTCATTAAATCCGGGTATTGTAGACATTTCTTCATTTCCACTCCCAAGCATTTTTTAACTCCCCCCCTTTTTTTTGCTCATTCTTCATCAAATAATCTGGATCAATATAGCAATGAAGGAATTTACTTTTTGTTTACTAAATCTCATGAAATTCTACGTATAGGAATTTGCACCAAATACAAACAGAAAGGGGTAATTCCACTGAGATTTAGGGTGCTTTGTATATAATATCAAAACAAAAAAAACTGAGTGAATTTCTACCATTATTATGATATTCCGTATTCCAATTCAATAGAATACTATAAATGTAACTCTATTCAACATTTAATCTGTTCAATGAGATAAAGACAAAATAATCGTAAAAAATAAATTATAGATTTTATTTTTTAGTACTTATTTCTGGATTCAATTGTTCCAAAAATAATTCGCAAAAAAGAGAGAATCTTTTTTTACTCGAATTCATAGAATACGTAACTGTTAAAATGTGTAAGTAAAAAAAAAAGGGGGGGGGTTCTTTTTATTAAGAATGCACAGGGATTATTACAGCATATATGCCCCTCTTTTTTATTATATTACAGTTTTATTCGGAACAGCAACGGCCATGTTTTATCAACATTTCTCTTTATTCAATCTATTCAAGAAAAATTGGAAAAAGTGAAGTACGAGAATTTCATTAAAATTCCATATAAACATGGGGATCCCGATAAGATACTTGATCAGATCATATCCGTGTAATAATGTCAATTATGGGGTTTACATATACCTATAATAGCTCTTATAATTTAAATTCATACGCCTTTCTTTAACTCCCTATCATTACTTATATGATTAAGTAATCATAACGAAAACACAGTTTTAGATGTAAATCTAAAAATTGTTCATGAATTTCCAATCAATAGTTAACGGTTCAAATTTGTGCTAATTTTTGGGTTTTGTAACTGAAAACTTTATTTATTTTTCAATAGAAGGAATAAAGAAAAATTTTATTTTTTTTAAGAAAGGGATTAAAGAAAAAAGGATCCAAAATACAATAAAAAAGCACAAGGGGAAATTTTGTCATTTATTTTTGTCATTTATTTTAGATCGTTTTGGCGGCATGGCCGAGCGGTAAGGCGGGGGACTGCAAATCCTTTTTCCCCAGTTCAAATCCGGGTGCCGCCTGATAACCAAAAGAATCAAAATACCTTATTCTGTTTTGATAATTTGCTATGTTCCGCAGCAAGTTTAGGAAAAAACTCTGGATACTTGCTAGATTCTAAGTATCTGGGGGGTTCTGGTCTATAAAATGCCTTCAATTAAAGTTTAAGATTAGAGTCGTGAAAAAAAAGTTGTATGATAGCCCATTAGACTACTAATGTAGTGTCTACCGGCGGAGTATTATAAATTTTGATAGTAAAAATTCAATTGTTAGTTGTGCAAAGAGTGCAACTTTGTATACAGACTCAGTAAACTTTATAAGTACTCTGGCATGCAATCAATTTAGTTTTTATTTAGCATATGCATAAATAAATTAAAAAGAAATTTTGACTTTAACCTCTAGTCAAGAACAGAATAATACGTATTCAAGCGGTTCATAGGGAAAATCGAAGATGGTAAGATTTAAATCAAAAAGAAATAAAACAGCGAGATTCCATATATAATGATAATGATCTATCTTGATTCTATAATATAGTTTTTTGACTTAATGAAAAGACACAAAAATAAAAGTAAAGAATGGGTCTTATTATTATGACATGTTCTTAACATTCCTTTTTTGTTACTTCTACTCCTTCAACGGCTGTTTATGTTTATTTTGCTTGTGCGTACTGTTTTCCTATAAATTTTATAATTAAAAGAACTATATTTATTATATTTGGATTCGTTCATCAATAGTGTTTGATCAACCCCCCCCTTTGACTATGCGATAGAAATTCTACTATATATTAGTGAACAATAATTAATTTAAAGAAATCGAGGACACAACTCACATGGATATAGTAAGTCTCGCTTGGGCTGCTTTAATGGTAGTCTTTACATTTTCCCTTTCACTCGTAGTATGGGGAAGAAGTGGACTCTAGAAGTACAAATAATGAAGTTTCGGAATAAACCAGGATTCCTTTTTTTTAGACCATTCTGTTCTCCAAATAAATACTTTATTTTAAATTTTACTTTTATTCCTTCATTGATTTCAATCGTTCTTTCAATGGATATAAGAATTCATAAAAAAAAAAAAATAAGAAATAGAATCGGAAGAGTAAAAATTTTATTTAGGATTATTTCAGAATGATTTTAATCAACTCAAACATAAATTTTATATATATGAAGATAATAGTGTCGATTGATAGATATTAAACTAACCTGTATCTTCATACACCTAACTTGTTATAGTACAATAACAATACTAGATAATATGGTAAAAAAAATGTTCTACCATACTATCTAGTATCTCATAGATTGCTGTTTTCATAGAATACGGGTATAGGTCAATAATTAAACCATGAAACTTGTACCCTTTTTTATTTCTTCGCTGCAATCATTGATAAGAACTAAAAAGTAACAAGTTTAAGTTTTAATTAAAGTTAATCACTTTGACTTACTGTTTTTACGTATATTATAAGTAAAAAAGCAGTAGGGACTAGAATGAACAGTGCAGTAGCAATAAATGCGAGAATATTTACTTCCATAATTTTTTTATTTAATTCGCAATAACTCGGGATTTAATCCCATAGAGATGATAAATCTTTTGGCTGTTAATTCAATCGGATGAATATACACTCGATGTAATTGAATTGGATCAATATCATGACTAAGAATATCTGACAAATTGATTCATCGTCAAGAATTGAATAGCATAAACACGGAAAGATCTTTTATCCATACCATACTGAATTACAACTGAATTCTAACGTAAATTCCTGATAAAATCAAAAACACCTTTAACTTTATTTTTATTTAAAGTTTTCTTTCTTTTCGTGGATTTGGCTCCATCGGGACTGACGGGGCTCGAACCCGTAGCTTCCGCCTTGACAGGGCGGTGCTCTGACCAATTGAACTACAATCCCAAGGAAATAATAGAATAAAGTGTACAATACACATATTCGTATGATTTTACTCAAATGCTTTCCAATATGTTATTTATCAAGAACAGCATGGATTATTTATAATCTGTTCATTATTTCCAAATAAATAGGATAGTAAATCTTTCAAAGAAAAAGTTATTTTTTATTTCCTCTTTTCCTTACACTTTAGACTTACGGATCTTAAAATATTAATCTAGATCATTATCAAGACCAAAACTTGTAAAAAAAAAATAGTGATTTTTACGTTTTTTTTATCGAGATCACGCATTTTTGAAGACCAACACATAGGTTCTATTATTTAATGGTGGATCCGCGAATTATTGGGCCGAGCTGGATTTGAACCAGCGTAGACATATTGCCAACGAATTTACAGTCCGTCCCCATTAACCACTCGGGCATCGACCCGGTAAAAATCAATCCAGGCTTTGTGATAATCCACGATCAACTTCCTTTCGTAGTACCCTACCCCCAGGGGAAGTCGAATCCCCGCTGCCTCCTTGAAAGAGAGATGTCCTGAACCGCTAGACGATGGGGGCATACTTTCACAACCGCCATCATACTATGATCATAGTATGATCAGTTTTTTGAAATTGTCAATATAATGAAATTATATGAATCAATCTGAAAGATCTTTAGATCTGTCACAATTATATATAATTTTTTTTTATTCCTCAGTCGTTCAGTCTAAATCTATATTATATAATTCAAAAAAAATTTTTATTTTAATTTTTTATCTAAGAATTTGGAGAACACGCATAATCACTTTATTAATCATTCGAGGAAATATTTTAAATTTAGGTTGAATTAATAGTACATATATTAATCAAATTTATTTTGTTATGATGGGAATTGGGGTCCGGCTTGATAAAAGTACTTTGCATTGATATTTTTAAAATTAAAAAAGAACCTTTTTACTTATACTCAAAAGTATACCCTAATAACTAAAACTAAACTCAATTATATAACTCTAATTTAGAGTCTCTGAACGAACCACTGTACGTTTAAAAGAGAAAAAGATATTACAACGTATAAGATCTATATATATAATATGTATATACACTAAATACATAGCGGTCTATTGAAAAATGGATCCAATCATGCCCTTTTAACTCAGTGGTAGAGTAACGCCATGGTAAGGCGTAAGTCATCGGTTCAAATCCGATAAGGGGCTTTGGTTTTTCATAAAATTACCACGGTAGCATTCATATTTGAAGGGATAATATAATTTTTTTTTATTTGTAATAAAAAAGTGTAAAATTTTATTAATTTATAATTATACTTAAACTATATTTATATTAATTAGAATTCTAGTAACAAGAAGGGTTGAACAGTTGTTATTATGTTTGTTATATGTAATATATTAATACTTAATAGTATTAAGTTTATCATGAACACTAATAGGTTGTGTACTTGAATCTCAAAATATTCCTAATTTTTTATTATAGAAATCAATTATAAATCAACAAAAGTAAGTGGACCTAACCCCTGGAATCCGACCTATATCCACTATTCTGATATGAAAATAAAAAATTTGAACAGTGAAGTTTTTTTTATTTTCATATCTCTTTGGACTACACGGTAATCTGTCGATATTGCCGATTAAATCTTTTTGTTCATATAAATTAACTAAACTAGTATAAGTTAGGAATAAATAGCTTTTTTCTTTACAGAAAAGAGTTTATTCTAAGTTACAAGATAAGAGACGTTTTAACTCTTTTTAGTCCATAATAAAGGAAACAATGTTTTTGTTCCGACAATGTAAAATGGGTGTGAGAAAAAGTAAACTATAAAGTAATAAAATATATGAGGCTGAATTAGTTTAATTCACATATAAATTAGAAGAAGCTAATCTTTGGAAAAAGTTTTTTAAATTTTCCAAAGGAATTCTGGAATAAAATTAGGTGAAGGAACGAGAGTAATATATATAGGGATCCGTGGGTAGCGAGAAAAGGGGTTACTTGTTTTTT